GCTAGTGTAGCTTAACTAAAGCATAACACTGAAGATGTTAAGATGAACCCTAAAAAGTTCCACGTGCACAAAGGCTTGGTCCTGACTTTACTATCAGCTTTAGCCCAACTTATACATGCAAGTATCCGCAGCCCTGTGAGAATGCCCTCAATCCCCCGCCCGGGGACGAGGAGCAGGCATCAGGCACCTACACATTAGCCCAAGACGCCTTGCTACGCCACACCCCCAAGGGAACTCAGCAGTAATAAACATTAAGCTATAAGTGAAAACTTGACTTAGTTAGCGCTAAGAGGGTCGGTAAAATTCGTGCCAGCCACCGCGGTTATACGAAAGACCCTAGTTGATAGCCACGGCGTAAAGGGTGGTTAAGGTAATTAATAAATAAAGCTAAAGAGCCTCTAAGCCGTCGCACGCATTCCGAGAGCTCGAAGCCCAAACACGAAAGTAGCTTTAAAATAAAATACACCTGACCCCACGAAAGCTAAGAAACAAACTGGGATTAGATACCCCACTATGCTTAGCCTTAAACCAAGATGTACATTTACATACGCATCCGCCCGGGTACTACGAGCATAGCTTAAAACCCGGATAATCAGGACGTGGCTGAGATAGCCAAGCATCTCCCTTACACCGAGAAGACATCCATGCAAATTGGATCGCCCTGAGCTAAACAGCTAGCTTAACCACCTAAATAACCAACACAACATTAAAACATTTAACACCAACTCCAACCCGTCAAACCAAAACATTCTACCGCCTTAGTATGGGAGACAGAAAAGGCACACCCCAAAGCAATAACAAAAGTACCGCAAGGGAACGCTGAAAGAGAAATGAAATAAATCATTAAAGCATAATAAAGCAGAGATTAACCCTCGTACCTTTTGCATCATGATTTAGCTAGTATTATTGAGCAAAGAGCACTTTAGTTCAAACCCCCGAAACTAAGTGAGCTACCCCGGGACAGCCTATGAATTAGGGCCAACCCGTCTCTGTGGCAAAAGAGTGGGAAGATCCCCGGGTAGAGGTGACAGACCTACCGAACTTAGTTATAGCTGGTTGCCTAAGAAATGAATAGAAGTTCAGCCTGCACTCCTCAACTCAGATATATTAAAAACACGAGCCAGAGCAACATGCAAGAGTTAATCAAAGGAGGTACAGCTCCTCTGAAACAGGACACAACCTTACCAGGAGGTTAAAGATTATATTAACCAAGATACACCGCTTCAGTGGGCCTAAAAGCAGCCACCCAAATAGAAAGCGTTAAAGCTCAAGCGGATTAAAAATCTATTATTCAAATACTCAATCTCAAACCCCTAACCATATTAGGCCGCCCTATGCACACATAGGAGAGACGCTGCTAAAATGAGTAATAAGAAGGAACCCCCTTCTCCCCAGCCTACGTGTACGCTAGATCGAACTCTCACTAGCAATTATCGAACCCAATAAAAGAGGGCAATGTGTTTACTTCAGACATCAAGAAAACCCCACACAACCCAATCGTTAACCCCACACTGGAAGGCCTTAAAACGGAGGAAAGACTAAAAGAAAAGGAAGGAACTCGGCAAACATAAGCCTCGCCTGTTTACCAAAAACATCGCCTCCTGCAAAAATCAATGTATAGGAGGTCTTGCCTGCCCAGTGACAAGTTTAACGGCCGCGGTATTTTGACCGTGCAAAGGTAGCGCAATCACTTGTCTTTTAAATGAAGACCTGTATGAATGGTGGAACGAGGGCTTAACTGTCTCCCCTTTCAAGTCAATGAAATTGATCTGCCCGTGCAGAAGCGGACATATAAATACAAGACGAGAAGACCCTTTGGAGCTTTAGATACAAGATCACCTATGTCAAGGACCATAAATTCAAGTCAAACTAAATAGCAACCTGATCCTAATCTTTTGTTGGGGCGACCGCGGGAAAAAACAAAGCTCCCACGAGGACTGGGGCAACAACCCCAAAACCAAGAAAGACATCTCTAAGTCACAGAACATCTGACCATAAAGATCCGGCTATACGCCGACCAACGGACCAAGTTACCCTAGGGATAACAGCGCAATCCCCTTCCAGAGTCCATATCGACAAGGGGGTTTACGACCTCGATGTTGGATCAGGACATCCTAATGGTGCAGCCGCTATTAAGGGTTCGTTTGTTCAACGATTAAAGTCCTACGTGATCTGAGTTCAGACCGGAGTAATCCAGGTCAGTTTCTATCTGTAATGCTACTCTTCCCAGTACGAAAGGACCGGAAAAGAAGGGCCCATGTTACAAACACGCCCTACCCCAACTTAATGACACCAACTAAATTAAACAAAGGGAAAGCATAACCCCAATCAAGATAAGATTATTAAGGTGGCAGAGCCCGGTAATTGCAAAAGGCCTAAGCCCTTTCAACCGGAGGTTCAAATCCTCCTCTTAATTTATGATAACCACCTTAATTACACACGTAATTAACCCCCTAGCCTACATCGTGCCAGTACTACTAGCAGTCGCCTTCCTAACGCTACTCGAACGAAAAGTATTGGGATATATACAACTACGTAAAGGCCCCAATGTAGTAGGCCCATATGGCCTACTACAACCAATCGCAGACGGTATCAAACTATTTATCAAAGAACCCATCCGCCCATCCACTTCCTCTCCATTTCTATTCCTTGCCACCCCAATACTAGCCCTCACCCTGGCCATGTTATTATGAGCACCAATACCCATTCCACACCCAGTAACTGACCTAAACTTAGGCATACTCTTTATTCTAGCCCTATCAAGCCTAGCAGTATACTCAATTCTAGGCTCAGGCTGAGCATCCAACTCAAAATACGCCCTGATCGGAGCACTTCGAGCCGTAGCCCAAACTATTTCTTATGAAGTAAGTCTTGGCCTAATCCTACTATCCATTATCGTATTCACAGGGGGCTTCACTCTACAAATATTCAACACCACCCAAGAAACGATTTGACTCCTACTACCAGCCTGACCTCTTGCAGCAATATGATACATCTCTACCCTAGCAGAAACAAACCGAGCTCCATTCGACCTAACAGAAGGAGAATCAGAACTAGTATCAGGATTCAACGTAGAATATGCAGGCGGCCCCTTCGCACTATTCTTCCTAGCCGAATACGCAAATATTTTATTAATAAACACACTATCAACCATCCTATTCTTAGGCACAAACTACTCCCCATCCACCCCCGAACTCGCCTCTATTAACATTATAACAAAAGCTGCACTACTATCAATAGTATTCCTATGAGTACGTGCCTCCTACCCACGATTCCGATATGACCAACTCATACACCTTGTATGAAAAAACTTTCTACCAATGACATTAGCCCTAATCCTATGACACGTGTCTCTACCAATCGCATTTATGGGCCTACCACCACAATAATGGAGCCGTGCCTGAATGCCCAAGGGCCACTTTGATAGAGTGATTCACGGAGGTTAAAATCCTCCCAGCTCCTTAGAAAGAAGGGATTTGAACCCATATTATGGGGATCAAAACCCCAAGTGTTTCCATTACACCACTTCCTAGTAAGATCAGCTAAATAAAGCTTTTGGGCCCATACCCCAAAAATGTAGGTTAAAATCCTTCTCTTACCGATGAGCCCCTACGTCATCACAATCCTACTATCAAGCCTTGGCCTAGGCACAGCCTTAACGTTCATAAGCTCCCACTGACTATTAGCCTGAATAGGTCTTGAAATCAACACACTAGCCATCCTCCCTCTAATAGCCCAACAACACCACCCACGAGCCGTAGAAGCCACTATCAAATATTTTCTAGCACAAGCCGCCGCCGCAGCCACAATTCTGTTTGCCAGCACTATCAATGCCTGAGCCACAGGAGAATGAAATATCTCCTGTCTCTCCCACCCCGTTGCCATCACACTTACCATAATAGCCCTCGCACTCAAAGTAGGCCTAGCTCCAGTACATTTTTGAATACCTCCAGTAATACAAGGACTAGACCTGCCCACAGGACTAATCATGGCAACATGACAAAAACTAGCACCATTCGCACTTATTATTCAATTAGCCCCATCCGCCCACCCTCAACTATTAGCCGCCCTAGGCCTTATATCAGTATTAACAGGCGGATGAGGCGGACTAAGCCAAACACAACTACGAAAAATCTTAGCCTACTCATCAATCGCCCACCTAGGTTGAATAGTTATCATCGTACAGTTCAAACCACAACTAACCATACTAACACTAACCATCTACATTATCATAACCGCATCAACATTCCTGACACTCAAACTAATCTCCGCGACAAAAATCACCACCCTAGCTACAAGCTGACCCAAAGCCCCCATCATAACAGCAACCGCTGCCCTAGCCCTCCTATCACTAGGCGGACTCCCCCCACTAACAGGATTTATGCCAAAATGACTAATCCTACAAGAACTCACCATACAAATACTACCACTAACAGCAACAATTATAGCACTTAGTGCCCTACTAAGCCTATACTTCTACCTACGACTATGCTATGCCATAACACTAACAACCTCACCCAGCACAAACAACTACTTAACCCCCTGACGAACACAAAGCACACAAAACACACTACTACTAGCAACCCTAACAATTATAACTCTACTATTACTACCACTAACCCCACTAATTCAAGCACTAGTAAACTAGAGACTTAGGATAACAATAGACCAAAAGCCTTCAAAGCTTTAAGTAGGAGTGAAAATCTCCTAGTCTCTGAACACACCTAAAAACCTAAGACTTGCAAGACTCTATCTCACATCTTCTGAATGCAACTCAGACACTTTAATTAAGCTAAAGCCTTTCTAGATGAGAAGGCCTCGATCCTACAAACTCTTAGTTAACAGCTAAGCGCTCAAGCCAGCGAGCATTCATCTACTTTCCCCGCCGCCTTAAAAAGGCGGGGAAAGCCCCGGCCGGCGACTAACCGGCGTCTTCGGATTTGCAATCCAATATGTGTTACACCACAAGGCTATGATAGGAAAAGGACTCAAACCTTTGTTCATGGAGCTACAATCCACCGCCTAACTCTCGGCCACCCTACCTGTGACAATCACGCGCTGATTTTTCTCAACCAACCACAAAGACATTGGCACCCTCTACCTAGTATTTGGTGCCTGAGCCGGAATAGTTGGTACAGCCCTTAGCCTGCTAATTCGGGCAGAGCTGGCCCAACCCGGCGCCCTCCTAGGTGATGACCAAATTTACAATGTCATTGTAACTGCTCATGCCTTTGTAATAATTTTCTTTATAGTAATGCCCATTATGATCGGAGGATTTGGAAACTGATTAATCCCACTAATAATTGGGGCCCCAGACATAGCATTCCCACGAATAAATAACATAAGTTTCTGACTGCTGCCCCCATCCTTCTTACTTCTGCTTGCCTCATCTGGGGTAGAAGCAGGGGCAGGAACAGGCTGAACCGTGTACCCCCCTCTTGCAGGGAATCTGGCACACGCCGGAGCTTCTGTAGATTTAACTATTTTCTCCCTACATCTGGCAGGGGTATCATCCATTCTAGGAGCCATTAACTTTATTACAACCATCATTAACATGAAACCCCCCTCTATCTCACAATATCAAACACCATTATTTGTGTGATCAGTCCTAATTACAGCCGTACTTCTTCTACTATCTCTCCCCGTCTTAGCCGCAGGTATTACAATGTTGCTAACAGACCGAAACTTAAATACTACATTCTTTGACCCAGCAGGAGGAGGAGACCCAATCCTTTATCAACACCTATTCTGATTTTTCGGACATCCAGAAGTATATATTTTAATTTTACCGGGATTTGGAATAATCTCCCACATCGTAGCTTACTACGCAGGCAAAAAAGAACCATTCGGATATATAGGAATGGTGTGAGCCATGATGGCCATCGGCCTTCTGGGGTTTATCGTATGAGCCCATCACATGTTTACAGTGGGGATAGACGTAGACACTCGAGCATACTTCACATCTGCAACAATAATTATCGCAATTCCGACCGGAGTTAAAGTATTTAGCTGGCTAGCTACTCTGCATGGAGGATCAATCAAATGAGAAACCCCACTATTATGAGCTCTCGGATTCATCTTCCTCTTCACAGTAGGGGGACTAACTGGAATTGTACTGGCCAACTCCTCTCTAGACATTGTACTACACGACACATACTATGTAGTAGCCCACTTCCACTACGTACTATCAATAGGAGCTGTGTTTGCTATTATAGGGGGATTTGTCCACTGGTTCCCTCTATTTTCAGGATATACCCTACACGATACTTGAACAAAAATCCACTTCGGAACCATGTTCGTGGGGGTAAACCTAACCTTCTTCCCCCAACACTTCCTAGGCTTAGCAGGGATACCACGACGGTACTCTGACTACCCAGACGCCTATTCACTATGAAATATCGTCTCATCAATCGGTTCGCTAGTATCATTAGTAGCAGTAGTAATGTTCCTATATATCCTATGAGAAGCCTTCGCAGCCAAACGAGAAGTCTTATCCGTAGAGCTAACCTCAACAAATGCAGAATGACTTCACGGTTGTCCTCCTCCTTACCATACATTCGAGGAGCCAGCCTTCGTACAAATCCAAACAAATTAACGAGAAAGGAAGGAATCGAACCCCCGTAAACTAGTTTCAAGCCAGTCACATACCCACTCTGTCACTTTCTTCTATAAGATGCTAGTAAAATCTAACATTACCTTGCCTTGTCGAGGCAAAATTGTAGGTTAAAATCCTGCGCATCTTAAGCTTAACAGCTTAATGGCACATCCCTCACAACTAGGATTCCAAGACGCGGCCTCCCCTGTAATAGAAGAGCTTCTACACTTCCATGACCACGCTTTAATAATTGTTTTCCTAATTAGCACCCTAGTACTATACATTATTGTTGTTATAGTAACAACCAAACTAACTAACAAATATATTTTAGACTCCCAAGAAATCGAAATTGTATGAACCATCCTCCCAGCAGTAATTCTAATCATAATTGCCCTGCCTTCTTTACGAATTCTATACCTAATAGACGAAGTCAACGACCCCCATCTAACTGTAAAAGCTATGGGCCACCAATGATACTGAAGCTACGAATACACAGATTATGAGAACCTAGCCTTTGACTCATACATGATCCCAACACAAGACCTAGCCCCAGGACAGTTCCGACTTCTCGAAACAGACCACCGAATAGTTATCCCCATAGAATCCCCAATTCGAGTACTAGTATCCGCCGAAGACGTATTACATTCATGAGCTGTTCCAGCACTCGGTGTAAAAATAGACGCAGTCCCAGGACGACTAAACCAAACATCTTTTATTACCTCTCGCCCAGGAGTATTCTACGGACAATGTTCTGAAATCTGCGGAGCCAACCACAGCTTCATACCAATTGTAGTAGAAGCCGTCCCTCTAGAGCACTTTGAAAACTGATCCTCCTTAATACTTGAAGACGCCTCACCAGGAAGCTAAATAGGGTTTAGCGTTAGCCTTTTAAGCTAAAAATTGGTGCCCCCCAACCACCTCTGGTGATATGCCACAATTAAACCCCGCCCCATGATTTGCAATCCTTATCTTCTCATGACTAATCTTCCTAACAGTAATCCCCAGCAAAGTATTAAACCACACCTTTACAAATGAAATTACAATAATCAGCGCCGAAAAACTTAAATCAGACACCTGAAACTGACCATGGCACTAAACTTATTCGATCAATTCATAAGCCCCGCACACCTGGGCATCCCCCTAATTGCAATTGCACTTACCCTGCCTTGAATTTTGGTGCCCTCACCAACCAATCGTTACCGAAACAATCGATTAATCTCTTTACAAAACTGATTTATTAAAACATTTACACAACAACTAATAATACCTCTAAACCAAGGAGGCCACAAATGAGCCATAATCCTAGCCTCATTAATAATCTTTATTCTCATACTAAACATACTAGGCTTACTACCATATACATTCACACCCACAACCCAACTATCCCTAAACATAGGACTAGCCGTCCCACTTTGACTAGCAACTGTTATTATCGGCCTCCGAAATCAACCAACTGTAGCCCTAGGCCACCTACTGCCAGAAGGAACCCCCGCCCCCCTGATTCCAATCCTAATTATCATCGAAACAATTAGCCTATTTATCCGACCTCTAGCGTTGGGCGTACGACTAACAGCCAACCTCACAGCCGGCCATCTACTCATTCAACTAATCTCAACAGCAACAATTACCCTACTACCCATAATAACAACAGTAGCAACACTAACTGCAATCTTACTAGTCCTACTAACTCTTCTAGAAGTGGCTGTAGCCGTTATTCAAGCCTACGTATTTGTTCTACTATTAAGCCTATACCTACAAGAAAACGTCTAATGGCCCACCAAGCACACGCATATCATATGGTTGATCCAAGCCCCTGGCCTCTAACAGGCGCAATAGCTGCTCTACTAGTAACATCAGGCTTAGCAATCTGATTCCACTTCCACTCAGTAACCCTATTAGCACTAGGCCTACTACTAATGCTACTCACAATATACCAATGATGACGAGACATCGTACGAGAAGGCACATTCCAAGGACATCACACACCCCCAGTCCAAAAAGGCCTACGATACGGAATAATCCTCTTTATCACATCGGAGGTGTTCTTTTTCCTTGGATTCTTTTGAGCCTTCTATCACTCAAGCTTAGCCCCCACCCCAGAACTGGGAGGATGCTGACCTCCAACTGGCATCACAACACTCGACCCCTTCGAAGTCCCACTCCTAAACACTGCCGTACTACTAGCATCAGGTGTAACAGTAACATGATCCCACCACAGCCTAATAGAAGGAGAACGAAAACAAGCAATCCACTCACTAACCCTGACAATCCTACTAGGATTCTACTTTACTGCCCTACAAGCTATAGAATATTATGAAGCCCCCTTCACTATCGCCGACGGAGTCTACGGCTCAACCTTCTTTGTGGCTACCGGATTCCACGGACTACACGTCATTATTGGCTCAACCTTCCTAGCCGTCTGCCTTCTCCGACAAATCAAATACCATTTTACATCAGACCACCACTTCGGATTTGAGGCAGCCGCTTGATACTGACATTTCGTAGACGTTGTATGACTGTTCCTATATGTCTCTATTTACTGATGAGGCTCATATCTTTCTAGTATCCAAAGTTAGTACGAGTGACTTCCAATCACCTAGTCTTGGTTAAAATCCAAGGAAAGATAATGAACTTAATTATAACTATCCTATTAATCTCTACCATCTTATCCATAGTACTAGCACTAGTATCATTCTGGTTACCACAAATGAACCCAGACGCAGAAAAACTCTCTCCCTATGAGTGTGGCTTCGACCCCCTAGGATCTGCACGTCTACCTTTCTCAATCCGCTTCTTTCTAATCGCCATCTTATTCCTACTGTTCGACCTAGAAATTGCCCTCCTACTCCCACTACCATGGGGAAACCAACTACCAGACCCATCCCACACCCTATTATGAGCTGCCCTAGTCCTAATCCTTCTCACACTCGGCCTAATCTATGAGTGGGCACAAGGCGGGCTCGAATGGGCTGAATAGGGGGTTAGTCCAATACAAAGACCTCTGATTTCGGCTCAGAAAACCGCGGTTTAAATCCGCGACCCCCTTATGACACCAGTGTACTTCAGCTTCACCTCAGCATTCGCCCTTGGGCTCACAGGCCTGGCCTTCCACCGCACCCACCTCTTATCGGCCCTACTGTGCTTAGAAGGTATAATATTATCACTATTCATTGCTTTAGCCCTATGAACTCTACAACTAGAGTCAACCGCCTTCTCCGCAGCACCCGTCCTATTACTAGCCTTTTCAGCCTGTGAAGCCAGCGCAGGCTTAGCACTACTAGTCGCCACAGCCCGAACTCACGGAACAGACCGACTACAAGCCTTAAACTTACTACAATGCTAAAAATCTTAATCCCAACAATCATACTATTCCCCACAATCTGACTATCAACCCCAAAATGACTTTGAGCCACAACAACCCTGCAAAGCCTAATTATTGCCCTAATTAGCCTCACCTGAATTCAATGCCCCCTAGAAACAGGCTGGACATCATCAAGTCTCTACATAGCCACAGACCCACTATCAACCCCACTTCTAGTATTAACCTGCTGACTACTCCCCCTTATAATCCTTGCCAGCCAAAACCACATCAAAACAGAACCAATTAGCCGACAACGAACTTACATCACCTTACTGGCCTCACTACAAACCTTCCTAATCATAGCATTCGGGGCAACAGAAATTATTATATTCTACGTCATATTCGAAGCAACTCTAATTCCAACTCTAATTATCATTACACGATGGGGAAACCAAGCCGAACGACTAAGCGCCGGAACATATTTCCTATTCTACACACTAACGGGCTCTCTACCACTACTAATTGCCCTCCTACTACTTCACCAACAAACAGGCACACTATCAATATTAATTATTCAACACTACCCCTTGACACTCTCTTCATGAGGAGACAAAATCTGGTGGGCAGGCTGTTTAATCGCATTCCTAGTAAAAATGCCTCTGTACGGAGTACACCTCTGACTACCAAAAGCCCATGTAGAGGCCCCCGTAGCAGGGTCCATAGTACTTGCAGCCATTCTCCTAAAATTAGGAGGCTACGGCATAATACGAATAATAGTTATTCTAGACCCCCTGTCAAAAGACTTAGTATACCCAATCATAGCCCTAGCCCTATGGGGCGTAATTATAACAGGGTCTATTTGCCTACGACAAACAGACCTAAAATCACTAATTGCTTACTCATCTGTAAGCCACATAGGTCTCGTCGCAGGAGGAATTCTAATCCAAACCCCCTGAGGCTTTACCGGGGCTTTAATCTTAATAATCGCCCACGGCCTAGTTTCCTCCGCCCTATTCTGTCTAGCCAACACATCCTATGAACGAACTCACAGTCGAACAATAATCCTAGCTCGAGGACTACAAATTATTTTTCCACTAACAGCTGTATGATGGTTCATCTCAAACCTTGCAAACCTGGCCCTGCCACCGCTACCCAACCTAATAGGAGAACTAGTAATTATTACAGCAATATTCAACTGATCTCCATGAACCCTCGCACTAACTGGAGCAGGCACCCTAATTACCGCAGCATACTCCCTATATCTTTTCTTAATGACCCAACGAGGACCACTTCCACAACACATTACTAACCTACAACCCTTTCATACCCGAGAACACTTATTAATAACCCTACACCTCCTCCCAATCCTATTACTCATTACTAAACCCGAAATCATATGAGGGTGATGATACTGTAGATATAGTTTAACGAAAAACATTAGATTGTGGTTCTAAAATTGAAGGTTAAAATCCTTCTATCCACCGAAAGAGGTTGGAAACAACAAGAACTGCTAATCCTTGCCCCCACGGTTAAACTCCGTGGCTCATTCAACCTCGCTTCTAAAGGATAATAGTTCATCCGTTGGTCTTAGGAACCAAAAACTCTTGGTGCAACTCCAAGTAGCAGCTATGGTAAACACTATTATAACTACTACCCTCCTATTAACTCTAGTAATCTTAATCTGACCCCTAATAACAACACTAAGCCCAAAACCCTTAAATAAAGACTGAGCTCTAAAATACGTAAAATCTGCCGTAAGTACTGCATTCTTCATCAACACCATCCCACTTATCATTTTCCTAGACCAAGGAATAGAGAGCACTATCACCACATGACACTGAATAAACATCATAAACTTTGATATCAACATCAGCTTCAAATTCGACCACTATTCCCTAATTTTCACCCCCATTGCCCTCTACGTAACATGATCAATCCTAGAATTTGCATCATGATATATACACTCTGACCCAAACCTAAACCGGTTCTTTAAGTACCTACTACTATTCTTAGTAGCCATAATTATCCTAGTGACTGCTAACAACCTGTTCCAACTGTTCATCGGCTGAGAGGGGGTAGGAATCATATCCTTCCTACTAATCGGCTGATGGCACGGACGAGCTGACGCCAACACAGCAGCCCTACAAGCAGTCCTCTACAACCGAGTAGGAGACATTGGCCTAATCCTAACAATGGCCTGAATTGCAACAAATCTAAACTCATGGGAAATCCCACAAATATTCATCCTATCTAAAGAATTTGATATAACCCTTCCACTGCTAGGACTTATCCTGGCCGCCACAGGAAAATCAGCCCAATTTGGTCTTCACCCCTGACTGCCCTCAGCAATAGAAGGCCCAACCCCTGTCTCAGCCCTACTGCACTCCAGCACAATAGTTGTTGCAGGCATTTTCCTATTAATTCGACTACACCCCCTAATAGAAAATAACCAGCTAGCCCTTACAACCTGTCTATGCCTGGGCGCCCTAACAACACTATTTACCGCCACCTGTGCCCTAACACAAAATGACATTAAAAAAATCGTCGCATTCTCAACATCAAGCCAACTGGGCCTAATAATAGTAACCATCGGCTTAAATCAACCCCAACTAGCCTTTCTACACATCTGTACTCACGCCTTCTTCAAAGCAATACTATTCCTGTGCTCTGGCTCAATCATTCACAGCCTCAACGACGAACAAGACATCCGAAAAATAGGAGGCCTACACAAACTAATACCATTCACATCCTCCTGTCTCATAATCGGGAGCCTAGCACTAACAGGCATACCATTTCTAACGGGCTTCTTCTCAAAAGATGCAATCATCGAAGCCCTTAATACCTCCCATCTAAACGCCTGAGCCCTCATCCTAACTCTAATCGCCACATCTTTCACCGCAGTTTATAGCCTCCGAGTAGTATTCTTTGTAACAATGGGCGCCCCCCGATTCCTAGCTTTATCACCAATCAACGAAAACAACCCAGCAGTAATTGCACCAATCGAACGCCTAGCCTGAGGAAGCATTGTTGCAGGCCTAATTATTTCCTCAAACTTCCTACCAATAAAAACTCCTACAATAACAATACCTCTAAGTATTAAAATAGCAGCACTGGCCGTTACAATTACAGGCCTTATTATTGCCTTAACACTAGCTACAGCAACTTCGAAACAAATTAAAATTACCCCGCACCTAAAACTACACAGCTTCTCCAACTTGCTCGGATTCTTTCCATCAATTATCCACCGCCTAGCCCCAAAACTTAATCTCACCCTTGGTAAACAAGCTACAAAATTTGACCGACAATGACTAGAAATGGGACCAAAAGGTCTCCACCCAACCCACCACTATCTATCCTCAATATTTGACACCATGGACACCAACATCATTAAAATTTACTTAATCTTCTACCTAATCTCCACAGCCCTAATAATCACCTTACTAATAACACTTTAAACTGCCCGAAGGGCCCCCCGACTCAAACCACGAGTCAACTCTAACACCACAAAAAGACACAACAACAATACCCAAGCACAAATAACCAACATACCACCTCCAACAGAATACATTAATGAAATCCCACTAACATCTCCCCGCACCACAAAAAACTCCTTAAACTCATCCACAACAACCCACCCCCCTTGACTACCTCAAAACCACCACACCATTACCCCGACCCCTAACAAATACACCATAACATAACCCTTAACCGAACCCACCCCCCATGTCTCAGGAAAAGGCTCCGCAGCTAAAGCTGCTGAATATGCAAACACCACCAACATTCCACCCAAATAAATCAAAAATAGCATCAAACCAATTAATGACCCACCATGGCCAACCAAAATACCACACCCAACCCCCGCTGCCACAGCTAATCCTAGAGCAGCAAAATAAGGTGCAGGATTAGAAGCAACCCCCACTAAACCTACCACTAAACTTAATAAAAGTAAACTAAAAAAATATGTCATAATTCCCACCCGGACTTTAACCAGGACTAATGACTTGAAAAACCACCGTTGTAATTCAACTATGAGAACCATGGTCACCCGAAAAACCCACCCCCTATTCAAAATCATCAATGACGCACTTATTGACCTGCCTGCCCCATCAAACATTTCCGCATGATGAAACTTCGGATCCCTCCTATTACTCTGTCTTTCAGCACAAATCCTAACAGGACTATTCTTAGCCATACACTATACTTCTGATATCTCAACCGCATTTTCATCAGTAGCTCACATCTGCCGAGACGTAAACTATGGCTGAGTCATCCGAAACCTACATGCCAACGGCGCTTCATTCTTCTTCATTTGCATCTACCTGCACATCGGACGAGGTCTGTACTACGGCTCCTACCTTTACAAAGAAACATGAAACATTGGAGTTGTACTCCTACTACTAGTCATAATAACTGCATTCGTAGGCTACGTACTACCATGAGGACAAATGTCATTCTGAGGCGCAACAGTAATCACAAACCTACTATCAGCAGTCCCATACATAGGCGACATACTAGTTCAATGAATCTGAGGTGGCTTCTCCGTAGACAATGCAACACTAACTCGATTCTTCGCATTCCACTTCCTATTGCCCTTCCTAATTGTTGCAGCCACAATCCTCCACGCACTATTTCTACACGAAACTGGGTCAAACAACCCAATCGGCCTAAACTCTGACGCAGATAAAATTTCACTCCACCCCTACTTCTCATACAAAGACCTATTAGGCTTTATCGTACTTCTCACAGCCCTGGCATCACTAGCTCTATTCTCACCAAACCTACTAGGAGACCCAGAAAATTTCACCCCCGCCAACCCACTAGTAACACCACCACACATTAAACCAGAATGATACTTCCTATTTGCCTACGCCATCCTACGATCCATCCCAAACAAACTAGGCGGAGTATTAGCCCTGCTATTCTCCATCCTAGTACTAATAGTTGTTCCCCTACTACACACCTCTAAACAACAAGGACTAACTTTCCGACCCCTAGCACAACTCTTATTCTGAACTCTAGTAGCTGACGTCGCCATCCTCACTTGAATTGGAGGCATGCCCGTCGAACACCCATTCATTATCATCGGACAAATTGCCTCCGTTCTATACTTCTCGCTATTCCTAATTTTCAACCCCCTAGCAGGCTGACTAGAAAACAAACTCATAAACCTCAACTGCCCTAGTAGCTTAGCCATAAAGCGCCGGTCTTGTAATCCGGAGATCGAGGGTTAAAATCCCTCCTAGTGCCAGAAAAAAGAGATTCTAACTCCTACCTCTAACTCCCAAAGCTAGAATTCTAAACTAAACTATTTTCTGAAGCCCCACATATGTATTCCTGTATGGTATAGTACATAATATGTATATGATCTAGTACATAATATGTATTATATTACATTATGGTCTAGTACACAGAACTCATATTATTACATGTGAGCTACCCCATATCATGCAATGCCTTATTTAATTAGAAAAATTACTATTAAGAGTGATATCGACATTCGACTCATACACTCATATGAACTCATTTCGACAAGAAGACAGTCTGAGTACTCCATCTTAAACCTCTTTGGCTAATATTTTCTTGTGTTATTACACACATATTGAATAAGAACATATTACCCAGTAAGAACCGACCAATCAAATATTTAAGCACACAGCTTGATTGAACGATCAGGGACAAGAACCTTGGGGGTTTCACAACTTGCACTATTACTGGCATTTGGTTCTTAGTTCAGGGCCACACATCTGTTAATCCCCATTCTTTCCACTAGTTTGGCATGAATGATTGGTGTAACAAATAATTAGCACAAACCCCCCATGCAAAGCATTCTTTCAAGTGTATGGGGTTTTTCTTTTTCGGGTCACTTTCACTTTACACTCTTCCTGCACCCTACCAATGGTTAATGTAGGTAGTCCATTATATTTTGCCCGTACCATATAATATGTAATGATTTAATGACATAATCCTAAATAATTACATAATATTTACTTAGTACATACACTCTATTTACTTCTCCTCATATTCCTACTACTGATTCCCCCCCCGTGGCCCCAAAAATTATCCACACTAAACCCCCCTACCCCCCTAAACGAGTCCTCATTGTCCTGTCAAACCCCTAAACCAGGCTAGGCTCGATTAGTATGATCAGTGATCAAAATTTTTACTGATATACATTATTAAAAAACTGAATTTTATTCTACAGCTAGGAAAACTCAGGTATTTATACA